AATACCCGAAAAATAAATGGATTGGACATTTGATCTTTTCGCTGAGATAAAAGCATAAAAATCCGAAAGAATATATATAGATATAGAATTAGAATCGGTTTTTTAGCATTTAACCCTCTTTTATGTTATGGATTTCATTGTTCAAAAAATGATTCGCAGAGAAGAGAGAGATTTTGTTTACGGATTTTTGAGTAGAATACGATTGTGAAGTGTAGAAGAAAAGAAGGTTTGTATGGCTTAAACACGTGTGGAGATATCTATAATATCTGTCTTTCTTCTCTTTTATTTTGTCGTTCTATGTTCTATTCGAGACAACACAGGTTGTGCTCTCCGAAAACATAATTTGAATTTTCTATTCAATTAAAAATTCAAATTGAAGTATGATACTTTTCTGATATCTGATAATTCTATATTGGGAACATATATAAATAATATATATCCGTCTAACAATTTATCTTGGGGGGGGGTTTACATATACTCATAATTGTTGTTATAATTATTATTAATAATGAAAATTAATAATGAAAATTGAGAAGGATTTTTTGATTGAAAAAATCCATACTGATTAGTTATATATCATATATCAAGTTGTATTTTCTTATGTCATTAGGAAACCAAAATTTGGAGATTCAAATCCAAGAATCAGTCATGCATTCTAAGTCAATAGTTAATGGGTCCTATTTTCAGAAAGTTGAATTTTTTATTTTGCGACTGAAAATCCACATTTTATTTTTCAATAGAAAGGTAAGAGAAAGTTTTGAACATTATGAATTTTGAGATAGACTCAATCGAAATTGAAAGGATGAATCAAACCCAATCAAAAGGTAAGAAGGATTAGGATTTCTTTGACTTTTAGTAAAAATTAAGGAAAACAGAACTCAAGGTGCAAGTACAATAAAAAAGCAATTCAGTAATCCGAGAAAGTTTTCATCTATTTTGTATTTGTAGCATTTTGGCGACATGGCCGAGTGGTAAGGCAGAGGACTGCAAATCCTTTTTTCCCCAGTTCAAATCCGGGTGTCGCCTGATCAACAAAAAACTTGAAATCTCTTTTTTTCTTCTGTTGATATAACCCGCCGAATGATTCGCCAGCAGAAGCAGAGAAAGCAGACTGTTGATACTTGTTTGATTCTAAACACCTGGTCTGGGTGTTTTTCTAAAAAATTGTAAATATCTTTGCATAGTTAGGCTTAGCTTTCAAGTAAATATTCGAATGCTAGAGGGGCTATCAAGACTTCGCAATTACCTTCTACTACAAATAAAAATTTTAGATTATTAATCCATTGTATAATGACTGGACCTTGGATTAGATTGGAGAGCCCGATAGGAAATCGAAATAGTTGTGGAAGGGGGCGAAAGATACTTTATTATATACGAGGAACTCACGAAAATATCTCAGTGCTCAAGCATCCAATCAATTGAAATGGGGGTCAACAAAAAAAGAATAGGACCTATTATTCCTACATGTTCCATTAGTAACATTCCCTTGAGATGTTACTGCGGATTTTGCTTGGGTTTAATCTTTGCCGATTATAAATCATATAGGAATTTCTTATAAACTGAGCGAATTTATTGGATTGGTTTATTAATAGTTTTCGTTCTTTTTGACTCTGCGCCATTGATTCTACTATTATTAGTGAGGAATAATGGAACAATTCCTTTATATTTATAGAGATAGGGGACATAATTCATATGGATATAGTAAGTCTTGCTTGGGCTGCTTTAATGGTAGTCTTTACTTTTTCCCTTTCACTCGTAGTGTGGGGAAGGAGTGGACTCTAGGGGTCCTACTAATTGAGTTAAGGAAGCAAACTGTAGCAATATCAATTGCTTTCTAGACGGTTCTGCAATACGTTTGGAACAAAATAAAAATATCTTCATTTTGAAAGTCCATTGCACTCGACTGGAGTAATGTATTATAGGAATCATCCTCTTTCAATCAAAGAGCTATTTCAACGATTCCCATGTTTGTAGTTCGAAAGGGAGAGGATCCCAGGAAATTTATTCGAAGCTAATTCTTCCTAAATTTTATATTCCAATCAATGCCCTCTTCCTAGGTGATACTGAGGAGGGCCGGACCCTTTTTTTATTTGTTTCTCTCTTTACTGTTCAAAGAAGAAGTGGTTTTGTTAAGTGTATACGCACTTTGTATGAGAAAGAAAGGATATAAACATAGTGGTTGTCTGACGAGATACTATGTAGAATAAGATCGTTAGGTGAGTCACATATTGCGCATTTACCGCTTTTGAATTTTGGAAATTGGATTTAGACTTTATCGACTTATTTCATATCATGGTTGAGGCGTTAAAAATAAGTGAGGTTTACTCTTCCTTTTCGATGCCCGTGGAACTACTGTCAATGGTTTAATTCTTGGGAATGTTAAAAAAAAAAGATTACTACGTGATTTTTTGAATATGCCTATATCTATCGCTTTTGCTTCATTGATTTGATTCTCTCAATAGATACCGAGATTCATATTGGAAATCAAAAATATAGTAATTCAAACTATAAGACATAGGAATAATTCAGATTGATCAGAACAAATAGATATAGCAAATAAATGGAATTGGATGCTATGTCAATCCCATATATGGAATTGATATTCACATATATCAAGATAATATTGTAGATTGATATATAAATCCATATCAAATGCAGCCTCTATCTTTATTTTATTCCATGGGGTAGCTTTATAACAACAATCTAACTAAAAAATAGTATGGTAGAAAGATTCATCTATTTCTTTCTACCATACTATCTATCTATTAGAATACTGCCGATTCTAGTCCACTCATTTCATTTAAGACATGAAATTGGAATCTTTTTAATTTTATTTCGTCAATTTTGGCTAAGAACTCAGAAGTCAAGTTTCATTCAAATTAGTTAATAATTAATCGTTTTGACTGACTGTTTTTACATAAATGATAAGTAGAAAAGCGGTAGGAACTAGAATAAATAGTGCAGTAGCAATAAATGCAAGAATATTTACTTCCATAATCTCATCGGTTTTTTACTTCGCAATAACTCGGGATTTAATCCCATAGAGATGATAAATCTTTGGCCTGTAAATTCAATGAATGAATATTACCTCTCGATGATCTTGAATCAGATCAATATCATGAATAACAATATCTGAACTATCAAATCAATTCGTCGTCGAGAATTGAATAGTATAACATAGGAAGTTCTTTTATCCATACCGCCCCAAACTTGGATTGCTGACCCAATCCAAAATTCCTTTATTTATTTATCATTTTTTATTATCTGTTCTTTTTTTCTCTCTAATCTATCTAGTTCCTTATTGTACAATCATCTGATGAAGTCTCATCAAATAGCTCTTCCACTTCCAGTCGTCACATAATTACAAACCCAAACAAACAATAAAAGCTAAATGAAAAAAGAAAGGAGTTTAGAACGAAACGAGTTTTGACTTGGAAGACAAAGAAGTGTGATAAAGATGAGACCGTATAAAATGAATATTCATCAAATTTACTATTTTACGATTTGTTCTTTCGTCGATGGGGCCTTAAAACAAAATGAAAAATAGGAAAAATGATTCATTCGCCTTTCTAAGAGCAGTAGGATCTTTGGTTGATCTGTCCTTGCCCCTTCTTTCTTCGTAGATTATTAGCCCCGGGACACCTATACCAAAAGCTCAGTGTGAAATTTGCATGAAATCGATTTTTCAACTTCAAACTAGTAAGTCAGGTTCCATAAATCCGTAGCCAGAAAAATCAATTTTTTTTTTGTTTTTCTGGAAAGTATTTTCTTATATTCAATTTTGTTTTGGACAAGAAAGGAATTCCCTTTGTGTATGCGCGCCTCAAAAAAGTATAGTACTCGATTCCATTACATGCATCGGGGGTAATCGAAAAAGCCAGCATTTCTTGGAATAGTTACTATAATGCTACCAATAATTGTACTAATCCAACCGCATATGTCTTTCTCCTACCAAAAGGAAAGAAAAAAGAAATAAGGATTTCCCCTTTGCTTTGCCAATGGAATTCTTCCCCCGGTCCTCTTCATAAATAAGGGAGAAATTTTTTGCTATATTTATTGGATCCGTCGGGACTGACGGGGCTCGAACCCGCAGCTTCCGCCTTGACAGGGCGGTGCTCTGACCAATTGAACTACAATCCCAGGGAAATACAAATACGGGATCTAGCAGAAATTTTTATTCTTTTTTATCTCCGGATCGGGTATTTCTGAAGTACAAAGGGGGTTATATCATCTCATGGCGGATTGGCGAATTATTGGGCCGAGCTGGATTTGAACCAGCGTAGACATATTGCCAACGAATTTACAGTCCGTCCCCATTAACCGCTCGGGCATCGACCCAGGAAGAATCAATTTTCGACTTATTGGTAATCCATGATCAACTTCCTTTCGTAGTACCCTACCCCCAGGGGAATTCGAATCCCCGCTGCCTCCTTGAAAGAGAGATGTCCTAAACCACTAGACGATGGGGGCCTGCTTGACCAACGGCCATCATACTATGATCATAGTATGATCAGTTTTTTGAAATTGTCAATATAATCGAATGATTCTATCCGAGGGATCTTTCCCCCTTTCAGAATTGCCTAGAATTGTTTTTTATTCGTCATTGACGAATTATTCATTAGAATCGACATTAGAAATCTAGTAGTAGTATTTTTTTTTTTTATTATTCTTTCAATTGAATTTATTTCTATTATTTTAGTTTAGATTATTTAGTATTTCGAATTTGATTTAGAAATTTATAAATAAAAAGGAAAAAAAGTAATAAATACAAAAAATATAAATAATAAGGAATAGGAGGATTTTTTCAGGGAATGATTGGTCCGTCAGAAAAGGAAAAGGGTGTGAAATTCGATTTCTTTCACTTTCATTTGATTCATTGTTAAGACGAGATATCCTTATCTCCCTCCCACCAAGACAGGAAATTAACAAACGAGAAATCTAGTAAGCGGCATCAAGCAGAAAATGATTTTTTCGCCAAGAATTTAGTTCAGGAGCCAAGT